TTCCCTTGTATTCTCTTCCTTTATATTTGTATGCCTATAGTCTATTACTAGGAATGGGATACACGTAATGAATTCCAGACATCCCACAAACAAAACAAAAACAGTATAAACAAAAAGGTTTACAGAATTTTTTGATCATACATAAGTATCGATCGACAATAATTTGTTGCTTTTTACCAACTTGATGTTAAGGAATTTCTGGACCTAGAAATTCATTTCATACAATTGAACCTTTTCAAACTGTTTCTTTTTAAGAACCAAAAAAACTTGTGCCAAAATAACAGATGCCAAGAAGAACAAAAGGCCTTGGACACGTAATGGATCTTGAAGCACTATTTCTGCATCTCCCTGACCAAACCCTCCTACATTGGGATTGCTTGTTAATGGTTGATCAAGCTTGATGGATTCACCCTCTGAAACAAGAAGTTCTGGTCCTGGAGGTATAATATCAACCACTTGATGTCCATCCGATGCATCAACTATGGTTATTTCATATCCTCCTTTTTCTTTACGTACTATTCTGCTTACTATACCTGCTGATGTAGCATTATAGACTGTATTGTTACTCTTGCTCCCATCAGGATAAATCTGACCCCTTCCTCTGTTCCCACCTACATATATGGGATATTTTAAGAAGTGAACGTCTTTCCTCGTAGCAGGGTCGGGGGAAAGAATGGGAAAGGCGATTTCACTATATTTCTGACCGGGAACAGGACCTATCACAAGAATATTTCTTTTATTGGGACGATAACTCTGAAAAGACAGATTTCCCATCTTTTCTCTCACCTCGGGAGAAATACGATCGGGGGGGGCTAATTCGAATCCCTCGGGTAAAATAAGAACAGCCCCTACATTCAAAGCCCCCTTTTTACCATTAGCAAGAACTTGTTTCAGTTGCATATCATAAGGGATTTGAACAACTGCTTCAAATACAGTATCAGGAAGCACGGCTTGCGGAACTTCAATATCCACGGGCTTATTAGCTAAATGGCAATTGGCACATACAATTCGTCCAGTTGCTTCTCGTGGGTTTTCATAACCCTGCTGCGCAAAAATGGGATATGCATTTGAAATAGATGCCCGAGTTATTACATATATCATGATCGATATAGAAATCGATTGAGTCATCTGTTCCTTTACCCAAGAAAAAGTATTTCTATTTTGCATGTCCAATCATTGATCCCGGAATTTCTACAATAAATTAGATAGGTAGCTAGTATAGTTCCCTATACACGAGTCTGTCATTGTACTGGGATAATTGTACTGGAATATAGGACGAATACCTTGAAGAACTAGAAGTATAAAGAATTAAGTAAGATTGAAAATGTTTTCTTTATATACGAAGAAAGATTCTGATTTGATTGATATCAGGAGATCAAATGAGTTCTTCATTCATTCATTGAATGATAAATGACTACAAGTGAAGGAGATACACGATTTAAATAATAGAAGATCCAATATTTCACAATTGTATCTAGAATAACTGGAAAAGTGGAAACAAGACTAGATATAATTTGATCGTTATGAACCAATCCAAAATCGTTGTAGACCGAACCAATCATTAGTTCCCAACCATGGGTCGAATGAAATCCGATCCATAAATCAGTAACTAAAAGAATCAAAAAAGCTTTTATTGTGTCACTTAAGTTATAGAGGAATTCCTGAATCCAAGAATTAAGAATGACAAGTTCTTCATTACCCAGAATAAAATAACCACTTAGAATAGCGAAACAAATTATATTTGTCGAGAAATCCAAAATGATATGGAGATGATATTCATTGTGTGTTTTGACCAATTGTATCGTTTCCTTGTGTATTCCTGTACGAAGTTTTTGTATATGCGTCTCCGGGTACTCCTTTATCATTTCATCCAAGAGGAATAGTTCTTCCAATTCTATGAATCTTTCTAGAACGTTTTTCTCTTGAATATCATTCAAAAAAGTTTCGGATTTCCCGGTATTCCACCAATTAGTAACCCAAGGTTCCAGACATTTATTAAATGAGAGAGAGACCCACCAGGGCAAAAATATTATGGATGAAATATATGGGAGGGAGACCCAGGCTTTCTTTTTTTTTTTCATTTTTATCCTAAAAGGACCCTTATTCTATTTCTATATTCCTTTCCTTATAGATCCGAGATCTAAATTATTAGACAAAAATAGGAAATAGATCCATGGGTTCAATACCTTTTTATAGAACTCGTACTTCAGAGAAATATCAGATAGAGTCGACGGTTGTATTAAAAAGGAAATTAGCAAGTTTTTTTTTTTCAATTTTTTCTTCAGTTCATTTCAAAATACTTCAATTGGTACCCGCAAGAAATAGGCCAATTCGGCAGCTTTTTGTTCAATTTCTCGTGGAGTAAAATACTCATCAGTACGAGTCAAGGGAATGGCTCCTTGGCCTCTGATTTCCATATAAAGGACACGACGAGGATAAAGACCCTCTTTAACCTCCATTCTGATGGATTGGATATCTCTCATAAGTAAGCGAAGGAAGATGCGACGATTTATTCCAGGAAATCCCCAACGAAAAATACACACTATTCCTTCTTTTCTATCGAATCGGTCATAACCACTACCTACATTCCATGAAATTGTGCACCACAAATAGGAGCTAATGAATAGACCTGCGATCCCATAGAAAGACATCACTATCCCTTGTGGAAAAAAAATAATTTGCTGAGATGGAAATACGGATATCAGATTCCTACCAAGATAACTGGAAGTTCCAACCACTAAGAATCCTAGTGAACCTAAAAAAAGGATACAGGCCCAGAAAAAATTACTTGTTTTTCGAGACCCCATTATAAGTTCTATCCATATATGTTCTGATCGCCAATTCATACTCTACTAGATCCAGTTGCATTCGATTGGAATTGAGAGAATAACCCAAATGAATTTTACTTTCTTGATCCCGAAGTAACTTTCATTAACTAGCACTATTCTGATGTAAACCGTTAGAAGTAATTTGTTAGATACATTGACTTTCCATTTAAATAAAATATTCGCCGATCCATTTTTAATTTAACCAGCTATACCTGCATATACATGCATTTATGCGGATATCATGCATCCGCATGCATAACAGTTCTTTCATTTGTGTTCGTAAAGAGTCACATATCGTACCATATTACACTAAATAAATATCTGTATTATGATCCAGTGTTGAAATAAATTGATGAGATTTGGTCCCATCGGATCTAGACAATCTTATTTTTTTGGACATGAAGAGATAAAGAAGCCATTGCAATTGCCGGAAATACTAGGCCCACTAAAGGCACAAAAATAGAGGGTAAGTTGAGATCTGTCATAGAATGGGTGCCTCGATTTAATATTTCTATCTATTAGAAAGAGAAAGATATCTTATGATATGATAAGTATATCTATCCTAAGTATATCTATCCTAAGTATATCTATCCTAAGTATATATCATAAACTGTATTATATTTATAATATAATTTAATAATTATATTTATATTATATATAAAAATTATATTATAATTAAATATTAATAAATTATTAATATTTAATTATAATATTTATAAGTAGTTAATAAGTAGTTAATATAATAAGTAGTTAATAAGTGCAAGGAATGTAGAACTAAATAAAATAAGTGTACCTATTCATCTTTCTACACGAATATGTATGATAATTCGCTTTATTAATATATTTTAATATTCTTCTCCCATCCTTATTTCTTTCTATCTTTCTAATCTAATAAGGAGTTTATAAAGATTTTATTAGGAGTTTGCGACTCTAACTAATTCGATCCATCCAACAAACGGGGATTCATAGTAAAATAAAAAACGGGGGTTATCGATAGATATAGAAATAACTTCTATTCTCTATTTTATATTTATTTCTTTTTATTTTGATTTCGATATTTTTTTTTATTGTCTATATTAATACGTAAGAAGGCCAGATAATTTTTTTTTATTTTCCCTAATTCCTCGGAGGGAAAAATTCACTTTTTTATCCTGTTGATAGAAGGTTCGTGATTACTAATCATGAATAGAGGTAGGATAAAAAAATAGATCTGGAGGAAAAAAAAAAAGTAATTACCCGAAACTTCTAACTCTTATTACAAGTAGAACTTATGTCATCAAAGAAAACACCATTCTTTTTAGTTTTTTTTTGATTACGATGAACTAAATACTTGTTCGCTACAAATAACTGAATTTAGTGCTATACTTTATTAATTTTTTGAATTTTGATTCAAGGGAAAGAAACTGTGGAGCTGAAATAACTCACTCAGAACACCTTTTAAAGGATTACGTGGTACAATTGGGTCAAATAAGCCTTTATGGAATAAATACTCAGCCGCTTGTGAACCATCGGGTATTGTCTTATTCAATGTTTGTTCAATTACTCTTTTACCCGCAAATGCAACGTAGGCATTAGGTTCAGAAACAATGACATCTCCCAACATACCAAAACTGGCTGTTACTCCACCGGTTGTAGGAGATGTAAGGATTGATACATAGAATAATTTTTTATTTGATTGATAATTATATGAAGCGGAAGATATTTTAGCCATTTGCATCAAACTCAAACTTCCTTCTTGCATGCGCGCTCCTCCAGAAGCACACACAATAATGACAGGTAAAGATCGATTAGTAGCATACTCGATCAAACGGGTGATTTTCTCGCCTACTACGGATCCCATACTACCTCCCATGAACTTAAAATCCATAACTCCAATTGCTATGGGAATACTATTTAGTTGACCTATGCCTGTTTGAACAGCTTCAGTTAAACCTGTCTTTCTTTGATAAGAATCGATACGATCTCTATAGGGTTCCCCCTCTGAATGAAATTCAATGGGGTCCATAGAGACCATATCTTCATCCATAGGATCCCAAGTCCCCGGATCAATCGAAAGTTCGATTCTATCTGAACTGCTCATTTTCAAATGATATCTACACTGTTCACAAATATTCATTTTTGACCTAAAAAATTTTTTATAATTTAATCCATAACAATTTTCGCATTGAACCC